AAAAGGCTGCACCATGCTTCTTACATTTTCATTACTATCAATTCGATAGGTGTTTAAAAAAGGAGCCCCTTCGTTGTTTTTCATCATTAATAAATCGAATAAACGAAAGTTTGTTTTCATAATTTTAGGTCCTTCTTTCTCTTTACCCCACAGAGACATTGAATAGAATGAGCTGCTTTTTTTGCCACTGTAATTTTGAAAATAAACGTTTAAATGTCCTTCAAAAGTAAGTAAATAGATACGAAACATATAAAAGGCGGTTAATCCTGCCGTAGAATACGCTATTATTGCAAAAATCGGTGAATACAACCAACTATCATTAAGAATTTCATCTTTGGACCAAAAACAAGCAAGAGGTGGAATACCACAAAGAGAAAGTGTACCTAATAAAAAAGAAGTTTTTGTAATTGGTACATGTTTTCTTAAACCGCCCATAAGAACCATATTCTGACTTTTGTCTGGAGAATATCCAACAATAGCTTCCATCGAGTGAATAATAGATCCAGATCCCAAAAACAACAATGCTTTCGAATAAGCATGAGTAATCAAATGAAATAAAGCAGCTCGATAAGAACCCATACCTAAAGCTAACATCATATAACCCAATTGAGACATTGTAGAATAAGCTAAACCTCGCTTAATATCTTTTTGAGCAAGAGCTAAAGTAGCTCCTAAAAATAATGTTATTATACCTATCAAAGATATTATATTTAATATATAAGGGATAACTATAAAAAGAGGAAGAAGCCTAGCTACAAGAAAAATTCCTGCTGCTACCATGGTAGCAGCATGTATAAGAGCGGAAATAGGGGTAGGCCCTTCCATGGCATCGGGTAACCAGACATGAAGGGGGAATTGGGCAGATTTAGCAACTGCGCCGGCAAATAATAGGAAGGCACAGAAAGTAACAAATAAGGGATTAACTTCATTATTAGAAACTAAATTATTGAATATATCAAACAAATCTTGAAATTCAAAACTACCTGTTATCCAATAAAAACCTAAAATCCCTAATAATAACCCCAAATCCCCAACGCGATTAGTTACAAACGCTTTTTGACAAGCATTCGCCGCACTGGGTCGAGTGAACCAAAAACCGATTAATAGATAAGAACACATTCCAACCAATTCCCAAAAAATATAAATTTGGATTAGATTAGAACTAGTAACTAATCCCAACATTGAAGTATTGAAAAAACTCATATAAGCAAAAAATCTCACATATCCTCGATCATGAGACATATAATTGTCACTATAAATAAGGACCATAACCCCAACACTAGTGATTAAGATTGACATAATAGAAGTAAGTGGATCAACCAAGGAGCCGAACTCTAACGAAAAATCATTATTGATGGTCCAAGACCATATATATTGATAGACAGAATTGTTATTTAGTTGCTGAATAAATAAATGGGCTGAAAAAATCATAACTATACTTAATAATAAAACACTCGGAAAAGCCCACATACGGCGAAGATTTTTAGTTGCCGTTGGAAAAAGTAGAAGTCCTGCTCCTATTAACATAGGAATTGGAAGTGGAATGAACGGTATGATCCATGAATATTGATATGTATATTCCATATAAAAATAAAAAAAAAAATTCTCTTAATTAATTGTTTCTGATTCACCAGTTCTTAATTTCTTTTCTTTTGAAAGCGGTCGATTAATAAAAAAATTAAGATTAAGATATATAAAATAAAACTTAAATATAATTTGATTTTCCAGCCTTAATTATTTGGAATCTTTCCGAACTACTTCAAATATTTCAAATGAAGATGACGAATTAGGGTTAGTCAAATGATATAACCAAGTTACGAGCGAAAAAAATATGTACTTTATTTATTATTAATATTGAATTGTTAATATGAAATTCAAACTGTTAAATAAAATTTTATCAAGATAAAAACGAAAAATTGCAATTTGGATCTAATTATTACGTATTACAATAATTTATTTATATCTATAGAGCAAGGCTAAATAATGACAGCAAAAAGGTGGTTAATAGGAATCATAGGGCCCATAACTTGACTCATAAAACCAATTTACCATAAAAAAACCTATTTATTGCAGTTTGGTTCGGTTATTCACAATCATTAAAGGATTTTTTTAGAATTAATTGATTGTCTTCGATTACAAACAATTAGAATAAAAGCTATTTGTAGGAAATGCTTTGCTATCCCACACTTAAAATAAAAACGGAGGGGCAAAATAAAAAAATTATTACAGTTTTTTTTTTTTTTTATTAAGTTTTTTATTAAGCAGGAGAGGGATTGAGTTTTTAAACCTTTCCATGTATTTTATTACATGTAAGAATGTAACATGACAAAAATAGAAAGTAAAGACCCAAAACTCTTTTTCTTTTTTATTTTATCAACCTCAATCTATTCTATTTGGCATAGTAAATCTTATTGTTTTTAGTAATATTTTAAACAATTTTTCCAAACACTTTTTATTTTTTATAATGAGGGGGTTCCATTTATAGAATAGCTAGCTAGAGATATAGTAAAGAACAATAGATTTTGAACGATAGATGTCTTTCACATCCAACCGATGAACCGATTCTAATTTTAAAATGGCAGTTCCAAAAAAGCGCACCTCTAGTTCAAAAAAACGTATTCGTAAAAATATTTGGAAAAGGAAAGGCTATTGGGCAGCATTGAAAGCTTTTTCATTAGCGAAATCTCTTTCTACTGGTAACTCAAAAAGTTTTTTTTGTGTGACAAATAAATAATCAAACAATAAACTAAAAACTAAATAATGTTAATCGGTCTAATTCAAAAAAGAGTCTAATTTTTGTTCTAATTTATTTAGAAAGTTTTTTTATAAAATTTCGAAGTTATCAAGACACTCTAAATAATATTAATCTAATAATAAATAATATTAATCTAATAATAAATAATATAACTAAATAATATTAATCTAATAATAATGGATAATAATCTAAATTACTATTTCGTTTTTATTAAAACAAAATGATTTCCATTCTCTAATGCTTTAACCTGATCAATAACAATATAAAATGGAATTCATTTTGTTTTGTTATTTTTTTAGTAGAAATTTGAATTCGGTTGTCTACCGAATTTTAAAAATGAATGGTATTCTTTTGTTTTAAAAAGGAATAAACGCAAGCACAAGGTTTCACCTTTTGGTATGTTTTATAATTTTCAAGATGGGGATTCTCACCTTCCCCATCGACTTGACTCGATAATCAATTTATTTTTTATTTCTAGCCATGGATTAAAGTCAAAATTATCTAGTTACAAATGTCCATTTTATTTTCAGGAGACCAACCTTAAAGTAATAAACTACGAAATGAAAAACCCCGTTGTTAGTTAAGTTAAAAAAACGGATACTCTAAAATAGATAATAAAAAAAAAATAATAAAAAAAAAAGATAAGATTATAAGAATAATTTATATTATTAATGAAAACGTTTAGATTAAATGCCTCATTTTGAAACAAATTTTTAGTCATTAATTGAATGTTTTCTAAAAAAATATTGAATTAACCCCCCCTCAATCTCGACGATTTAATAAAAATGGGTTATTATGATTTAGAATAAGCCGCTATGGTGAAATCGGTAGACACGCTGCTCTTAGGAAGCAGTGCTAGAGCATCTCGGTTCGAGTCCGAGTGGCGGCATGGCTTTTTTTTTTCTAAAAGAGTAAGCCCTATAATGAATTCAATTCCCTATTTCAATTCCTATAATTGAGGCCTCCCTTTTAATAAAATTTATGATATTTTCAACTTTAGAGCGTATATTAACTCATATATCCTTTTCGATCATTTCAATTGTAATTACAATTCATTTAATAACCTTATTCGTCGATGAAATCGTAGGACTATATGATTCATCAGAAAAGGGCATGATAGCTACTTTTTTCTGCATAACCGGATTATTAGTTACTCGTTGGATTTATTTTGGGCATTTACCGTTAAGCGATTTATATGAATCATTAATTTTTCTGTCGTGGGGTTTTTCCATTATTCATATGATTCCGTATTTAAAAAAAAATAAAAACCATTTAAGCGCAATAACGGCGCCAAGTGTTATTTTTACCCAGGGTTTTGCTACTTCAGGTCTTTTAAATGAAATGCATCAATCCGCAATATTAGTGCCGGCTCTCCAATCGCATTGGTTAATGATGCACGTAAGTATGATGGTGTTGGGCTATGCAGCTCTTTTGTGTGGATCATTATTATCATTAGCTCTTCTAGTCATTACATTTCGAAAATTCCTAAGGATTTTTAGTCAAAGCAAGAGTTTATTAACTGAGCCGTTTTCCTTTGGTGGGATTCAATACGTGAATGAAAGAAACAACGTGTTAAAAAACACTTCTTTTATTTCTTCTCAAAATTATTACAGATATCAATTAATTCAACAATTGGATCGATGGAGTTATCGTATTATTAGTTTAGGATTTATCCTTTTAACCATAGGTATTCTTTCGGGAGCAGTATGGGCTAATGAAGCATGGGGGTCCTATTGGAATTGGGATCCAAAAGAGACTTGGGCCTTTATTACTTGGACCATATTTGCGATTTATTTACATATTAGAACAAATAAAAATTATGAAACAGAAAATTCTGCAATTGTGGCCTCAATGGGCTTTCTTATAATTTGGATATGCTATTTTGGGGTTAATCTATTAGGAATAGGGTTGCATAGTTATGGTTCATTTACATTACCATCTAATTTAATTGAATAAAGTAAAAGTACTTGATAACCAGAAGCCTAGGGCAGCATACGTATAGATATGAAACCCTTATGTAAACCATCAAGAACCATTTGAATCATTCCATTCCCATTACTTGATTCAAATGGTTCTCAAAATGTTAAAAATATCTAGTTATATAGTTATAATAGAATTCCAATTTTTTTATTTAACTTAAAAGCAGAAAAAGACTTTTTTTGTCCAATGAACTATTTTAAAAGTTATTGGATTTTTTATTTTAGTTTATTGACAAAAACTATCTATAAAAAAAAATTTGATAGAATAGCTTCGACCTTGTCAACTGATAATGAGAAAACGAAATCGGGATAAATACCAATACCTATTACAGGTAAAAGGATAGAAATCGAAATAAATAACTCGCGCGGTCCAGCATCAAAAAAATAAGAATTTGGGGCATTAAAAAGCTTGTATCCATAGAACATCTGGCGTAACATAGATAATGAATAAATAGGAGTTAATATCATTCCAATTGCCATTACAAAAGTAATTAATATTTTTGTCATTAAAAGATATTTTTGGCTAGTAAGTATTCCAAAAAAAACTACCAATTCGGCAACAAAACCGCTCATGCCCGGTAATGCAAGCGAAGCCATTGATAAGATACTGAAAGTCGTGAATATTTTTGGAATTGAGATAGCCATTCCGCCCATTTCGTCGAGATAAACAAGTCGTATTCTATCATAACTCGTTCCGGCCAAGAAAAAAAGTGCAGCGCCAATAAATCCGTGAGAAATTATTTGTAAAATGGCCCCATTGAGCCCTGTATCGCTTATAGAACCAATTCCTATAATTATGAAACCCATATGAGATACAGAAGAATAGGCTATTCTTTTTTTTAAATTACGCTGACCAGGAGATGTTAAAGATGCATAGATAATTTGAATTGTGCCTACTATCATCAACCAGGGAGAAAATATAGAATGGGCGTGGGGTAATAATTCCATGTTGATCCGAACCAACCCATAGGCTCCCATTTTTAATAAGATTCCGGCTAAAAGCATACAAGTACTATAATGTGCCTCTCCATGGGTGTCTGGTAACCATGTGTGTAGGGGTATGATCGGTGATTTGACAGCAAAGGCAATAAGAAATCCAATATAGAATATTATTTCCAGTGCTACAGGATACGATTGATTAGCTGATGTTTCAAAATTTAATGTCGGTTCATTGGAGCCGTATAAACCAATACCTAGAACTCCTATTAACAAAAAAACAGAACCCCCAGCAGTGTACAAAATAAATTTTGTAGCTGAATACAAACGTTTCTTTCCACCCCACATGGATAGAAGTAGATAAACGGGAATTAATTCTAACTCCCACATGATAAAAAAAAGTAAAAGGTCTTGAGAAGAAAAAGGTCCTATTTGACCGCTATACATTGCTAACATTAGGAAATGGAATAGTCGGGAATCTCGAGTAACGGGCCAAGCCGCTAAAGTAGCTAAAGTTGTGATAAATCCTGTCAGTAAAATGGGTCCTATAGAAATTCCGTCTATTCCCAATCTCCAGTAAAAATCAAAAAAACCGATCCATTTATAATTTTCCGTTAGTTGCATTAACGGATCATCCAATTGGAAACGATAACCGAATGCATAGGTTGTTAAAAGGAGTTCCAACGTGCATATACATATAGTATACCATCTTATTACCTTATTTCCTCTATGAGGAAGAAAGAAAATTAAGGAACCCGCGAATATTGGCAAAACTACAACTAGCGTTAACCAAGGAAAATTATTCATAGTAAAAACAAAATAAACTTGGACCAGAAAAACCCGTGCCCGAAATAAAGATATTTTGAGCGCGGGTTTTTGTCGGTAAAGGTAAAAAAATAAAATGTATTCGAGTAGGGTTTTCTGGAACGTATTAATAAGCTAGACCCATACTTCGAGTTGTTTCATGCCATAAATAAACGCGAACACTCAAGAAATCTGTTGGACAGGCGGATTCACATCTCTTACAACCGACACAGTCCTCTGTTCTTGGAGCAGAAGCGATTTGCTTAGCTTTACATCCGTCCCAAGGTATCATTTCTAATACATCAGTTGGGCAGGCTCGCACACATTGAGTACACCCTATACACGTATCATAAATCTTTACTGAATGTGACATTGGATCTATAAATTTTAAAACGTCAGAAATTTTCGATCTAGTAAACTTGTAAATGAGTCATATATTTAGACACCAGATGAATCAATAATTTACCAGAAATTTGGAAGCAATCTACTTCTGGATCGACTCGTACGATAGAGCCAAGATACTTTGATTTCTTACATTTTCTAAAATATGCATTAGATTTAATGTATGGTCATGTTAATTTGAATTTATGAATATTGCAATTTCTATGATTAATACTACTTATTCAACAAATTCGATTGATTGATACGAGTTGATTTTCTGTTACGATAAATTGACGAAACAATAGCCGGTCCAATAGCTGCTTCAGCGGCGGCAATAGCTATAACAAAAATTGAGAAAATATTTCCTTTTAATTGCCGGCTATCAAAAAAATCAGAAAATGTTACGAAATTCATATTAACCGCATTCAGTATAAGTTCAAGACACATAAGGGCTCTAACCATATTTCGGCTTGTGATCAATCCATAGATACCGATAGAAAATAAGTAGGCACTCAAAACAAGTACATGCTCGAGCATCATTGACCAACTCCTTAGCAATTTTGATTCATTTCAATATGAACTGAACAACAACCCAACAGATTCAATTGACTAGAATATAAAGTGCGGAACAATTGTATTAGTAATATTAAATAAAAGAGTTTTTATTTTGACTTTTAGACATAACCAATTAAAAAAGGGAAGATAAAAAAATGTAATAACACAGAACAGAGGTGAATTTTGATTACTGTTGGTAATTCTAGAGATTTATTACTGGCGTGCTACGGCAATTGCGCCTATTAAAGCGACTAAAAGAATTATCGAAATGAATTCAAACGGAAGAAAAAAATCGGTTGATAAATGAATTCCAATTTGTTGACTATTACTTATCAAATCTTGCTCTATAATCTGGTTTGATCTTGTAGTCCAAATAATCCCGTACCATGACGTATCCGTAATAGTAATCATTAGTAAACCAAAAATACTTGTACAAACAGGCAAAGTAATCCCATCCCCAATAGTCCAAAGATTTAAATCTTTATAATACTCTGAACCATTCATAAACATCACAGCAAATACAATTAAAACATTTATAGCTCCGACGTAAATAAGAAGTTGTGCAGCAGCTACAAAATAAGAGTTTAATAGAATATAGAATAAGGATATACAAACAAGAACCAGTCCCAATGAAAAGGCAGAATAAATGGTGTTGGTAAATAATACCACACCTATACCTCCTAGTATAAGACCCGATCCCAGAAAGACTAAAAGAAAGTCATGTATTGGTCCAGGCAAATCCATTATATGTAAAATAAAGAAAAATAAATCGAAATGTTTTTCATGACTTTATTGAGACCCGACCAGAATTTTTTTTTTATAATTTTTGAGAAATTCCTAATTAAATCCTAAGAGATGTGACTAAATGTAGGTACAATTATTGAGCTAATTTTATTCTTTATCTGAAAGAAGAGTTCTAATCCGAAATTCCTAAATTTTTTATTTCTAAATATATACGGATATATTAATTAATAGATAATAGATTTTCAATCAAAATTAAGACTCGATTCTTAGCAACCAATTAATAATTGGAATTTGTAATTATTGACCAAACAAAACGAAAGAGCCTTTATTTCTTTAAATTAAATCAAAACCTTAGTATTGTTAAAGCAATTGGAATTTATTCTTGAATCAAGATATTTACTTATTTTTTATTTGAGGCGAATTAAAAATTGTTCGGATTGTATAATCGTCAATTACTGACATTGGTAAACGACCCAAAGCAATTTGATTATAATTTAATTCGTGACGATCATAAGTAGAAAGTTCATATTCTTCAGTCATTGATAAACAATTTGTTGGACAATACTCAACACAATTACCACAAAATATACAGATTCCGAAATCAATACTGTAATTTAGTAATCGTTTCTTTCGAATATCTGTTTCCAATTTCCAATCAACAACGGGTAGATCTATAGGACATACACGAACGCATACTTCACAAGCAATACATTTATCAAATTCAAAATGAATTCGGCCACGGAAGCGCTCCCCGGTAATTAATTTTTCATAAGGATATTGAATAGTTACGGGTAAACGATTTGCGTGAGATAAAGTAATCATGAAACCTTGACCGATGTACCTTGCAGCCCGTACTGTTTGTTGACCATAATTCATGAACCCAGTTACCATAGAAAACATATCGTGAATATATATATATGAATAATTTTATGTTTGTTTATTTCTCTTGTTTGAGACAAATTGTGAATATAGAATATCGCTTTACAGCGAAAAGAGTTGGGAAGAAGTTGTTAATAATAGATTACCGAGAGAGATCGGTAAAAGAAATTTCCATCCAAGATTTAATAGTTGGTCCATTCTTAGCCTCGGCAAAGTCCATCTTGTTGTTATAGGAATGAACAAGAACAAATAAGTTTTAGTTAATGTAATAAAGATACCAATCGTCGCTTCAAAGACTCCACCCAATTTATTTATTTCAAAAAACTCAGAAACATATATGTCTGGAATAGATATATTCCAGCCTCCCAAGTAAAGAACTGTTACAAATAATGAAGAAACTAATAGGTTTAGATAAGAAGCAACATAAAATAAACCAAATTTTATACCCGAGTATTCGGTTTGATAACCTGCTACTAATTCTTCTTCTGCTTCTGGTAAATCAAAAGGTAATCTCTCACATTCTGCTAGGGAAGAGATGAGAAAAATGATAAACCCTATAGGCTGACGCCATAAATTCCAGCCCCCCAAACCATATTTTGATTGCGCCTCAACTATATCAATTGTACTTAAACTGTTAGATAATCATAGTCGGTGATACCATCACTGTTATCACTGCTATTACAGAACCGTACATGAGATTTTCATCTCATACGGCTCCTTGAAGGCCATAAATAAATCTAAGGACCGGGTAAGTATTATTTTATCTTGATACGTTTGTAGGATGGATAAGGTCAAACCTTATTGGACGGTCCAAAATTAGACCAAAAGAATTCTGTCTGTTATAATTATTAGTTTTATATAATTATTATTTTAATAATAAAAAAAAAAAAAAGAAAACAAAGTACTTCTGAATTGATCTCATCCCCCTTTTTTTTTTTTTTTCTTCTTTGTTGAGTAATAGCTTAATGCTTCAATAAAATACTTCTTGTATAAATATAACTAACCCGTCGTTTTTACTTACGAAAAAGAGTTCCATATTAATTCATGAATTATGATACATATTCTATATATGAATATGGAAAAGGATAGATAAAAAAGATATTTTTTTTTTATTGGAATTGGGTTTCTTTCTCTTTTTTTTTTTTTTCGTTCCTATTCTTCTTTCTATTTCTTAAAAAAAGAGGGCTTACAAAATAAAGGATTTTTTCGTTCCCCAATAGTTATATTTTTAATCGGTGGATAGGAGCATACTCTGGATTGGAATCGCGCCTTGGGGAGTACTGCCTAATAATTTCTACCAACTTTAAGCCCCAATTAGTATTCGTTGTTTGTATATTATGTAAAAAATAAAAAAAGTCCTTTTGGATAATTTACATAATTTCCATTACAAATCCGTTACATATCTTGGTGTTTCTAACCATCCACTTGTTTAACCCTCCGTTATGATAATATATGTATGTTAATCCATACAAATGGTAGTGAAAACTCAATACGGTGAATCTTTTGAGCCCGCTTCAAGTCAGGATGACTAAATCAACCAATCTTGGGGTAAACGATTTCTTATGTTTATGTTTATTTTCGCTTAACTCTTTAACTCTTATACATGGAAAATGAGACTCAATATTTTTACTGCGAATTTATATATTCTAAATTATATAATATATAAGCTGTTTTCTTTCACTCATATAACTATTTGATTTAATTTTTCAATTCGAATAATGAATAAAAAAAAAAATGAAGATATCTAACCCTACTCAATTCATTCCACCGCTTTCTTAGAAAGGAAGAATAGAGAAAAGTTTATGTCTATAATATATATATCAACGAATCACACGTAGAGATATTGATAACACACATAAAGTTAATGGTATTTCATAACTAATTGATTGAGCAGCAGCTCGTAGACCACCTAAAAAGGAATATTTATTATTTGACCCGTATCCTGACATAAGAAGTCCGATGGGAGCAATACTTGAAATGGCAATCCATAAAAAAACACCAATATTGAGATCCGCTAAAACAAGGCGATACCCAAACGGAACTACCAAATAGCTTACTAAAATGGATATAACTGCTATGGATGGACCAATACTGAATAAACGAGTATCCCCTCTAGATGGAAAAAGATTTTCTTTAAAAAGAAGTTTTGTCCCATCTGCTAGAGCTTGAAGAACTCCCAAAGGGCCGGCGTATTCAGGTCCAATACGTTGTTGTATTCCCGCGGATATTTCTCTTTCTAACCATACAATTACCAGTACACCTATTGTGATTCCCAATACAAGAGTCAAAATAGGAATAAGTAACCATATAATTCCATAGATCCCCTTTAAAAATTCCAATCTAGAAAAAGAATAGATATCTTGTACTTCTAGTGTATCAATTATCATTTCAACGATCAACTTCTCCCATAATGATATCTATACTACCTAGTATTGTCATAATATCAGCCAATTTCATTCTTTTAACTAACTGAGGAAGAATTTGCAAATTGATAAAACCCGGTGGTCGAATTTTCCATCTCCAAGGAAAACCACCCCGATCCCCTATCAAAAAAATACCCAATTCGCCTTTTGGAGCTTCGACTCGCACATAAAGTTCTTGTTTTGGCAATTCAAACGTAGGAGAAGGTTTTTTACTAATAAAGCGATATTCAAAATCATTCCATTCTGGATTCCTTTCTCTATCAAAGTATCGGATTTCTAAATTCTCATATGGTCCTCCCGGAATTCCTTCGAGAGCCTGTTGAATTATTTTTACAGATTCCATCATTTCACCAATTCGGACTAGATAACGAGCTAATGAATCCCCTTCTTTTTGCCATTGTACTTCCCAATCAAATTCGTCATAACACTCATACTGATCGACTTTACGAAGGTCCCATTGTATTCCGGACGCCCGCAACATTGGTCCTGATAAACCCCAATTTATTACTTCCTCTCGACCAATAATGCCTACTCCCTCGACTCGTTCTAAAAAAATAGGATTGCGTGTAATAAGTTGTTGATATTCAGCAACCCTTATTAAAAAATAATCGCAGAAATCCAAACATTTATCTATCCAGCCATGAGGGAGATCAGCCGCCACCCCTCCGATCCGAAAATAATTATGCATCATTCTCATACCGGTGGCAGCTTCGAATAGATCATATACTAATTCTCTTTCTCTGAAAATATAGAAAAAAGGGGTCTGTGCACCAATATCCGCCATAAAAGGTCCGAGCCATAACAGATGAGAAGCTATACGACTCAACTCCAACATAATTATTCTGATATAGCTGGCTCTTTTAGGTACTTGAATATTTCCCAGCTGTTCCGGCCCATTTACTGTTATTGCTTCTGTGAACATAGTAGCTAAATAATCCCAACGTGTTACATAAGGCAAATATTGTATAATTGTTCGGTTTTCCGCAATTTTTTCCATCCCTCGATGTAAATAACCCAATATTGGTTCACAGTCAATAACATCTTCACCATCTAGAGTAATGATAAGTCGAAGAACACCATGCATTGATGGGTGGTGGGGACCCATATTGACTACCATCAGGTCTTTTCTTGTAGCTGGTATATTCATAGGTTTTTCCTTAATTCACTCTTTCATGAATTGAATTGCTGAAAACGAAAAAAAGTTCATTCAAATTCAAGATCTAATAAATCAAATAATTCAAAATGCTTCTTCAAATTAACGAGTTTTTGATTCACGAATATCCAACCGATTAATTAATTCTTTATAACCTATTCTATTTTTCTTTGACAAATAAGATAGCAGGCGCTGGCGTTTTCCCAGAATTTTACGTAGACCTCTCTGCGATAAATAGTCTTTTTTGTGTAATTGTAAATGTGAAGTAAGTCTTCGTATCCTATTGGTGAAACTAAATATTTGAAATTCAACAGAACCCCTGTTTTCTTCTTTTTCTTGTGAAATAACGGATATGAATGGATTTTTTACCATAAAGCGAACCCCCCCTCTTTTTTGAAGTTTTTAGATGTTTTGATTGATAGATATCTTTATTGATCAGTAATAATAATGTCACTTGTTTTAGTTTGGTATAGATAATAATCTTACTTTCGCTCTAATTTCGAATTTTATTAAATAAAATTAATCCTATTTTAATTTCAAAATTCGATTTGAAAAGGTATACAAAAGGATGGTTGTTTTCCGTACTCCAAAAAGTTAAAAATTGAGTCCTAAAATCATACGATTTTATTGATTCATTTCTGGATCGAATTGATATATCATTGAATTAGTATCATGTATCAGAATGAAATGTAAGACAATGACTGTGTGCACCTCCTTGTCGTCCTAGACCCGCTGCGATATGGGAAAGATAGCAAAAATGTACTAGTAATGAATTTTCAATCGCGGATACATATGTATCCTTACCATAGCGAAACGACTGCCGTTATTGCTATCAAACCAATACCGATTCATACAAGCTAAATCTTCTAATCGATAATTGGGCCACAGAAATAACTTTAATTTAATAATTTTCTTTTTATACCCTTTGCTTTTATCTAAAACCTGACTGTTTACTTTATTACCATTCCCCAATGCTGAATTTTTATGCATATCATTTCGATTCCTAGAATTGAAACAAATTAGAATTCTAAATTCTCTCCGAAGTCTAGGTGATAAAAGATTTTCAGGAACAAACAAATCATAATTATTTTTATCTCTATTTTCCGTCATCTTTTTATATTTGGTAATGACTTCATCAGAATTCTTATAAACATGGGTTTTTTCTCGGTATTTTTGATTAATTTTGTGTTTACTTTGATGAACCAACGAAATACCAACGGTTTGATACATAATAAATTGCCCATCATTTTTTATAGATAGACGAATTGGTTCAATAATCAAAATTCCTCTTTTGATGAATTCTGTAAGAGTTAAATTTTTTTGAATCATCAGAATATCAAGACTCATTTCTCCCTTTTGAATAGAGGATATAGTTATTTCTCTTGGATTTATCAGTCTAAGCAGGAGACAATATACTTTGATGTTATTTATTATTTTTTTATTTAAAATATCATCCCATCGCAATTGAAAATGAAAATACCTTTTTAGTAAGAAATCAAACTCCGCTTTTGTATTGTTCTTGTATTGCTTTTTATTTTTCTGTTTTTTCATGTCCGAGCCCATATAATCTTCTTCAACATCTTTTTCTTGGTTTGAAAGAGCAGATTCAAGGTTTGCTTGGTCCGCAGATTTTTTTTGCTCTTTATTTCGTTTTTTTAATTCAAGAGATTTTTTTTCATTAGGGGATATAAAAGGATCTTTTTTTTTATTTCCCGCAATGCTTTTGTTTTCAATATCAGTAGCGTTTTCATTTATATTAGAATCTAAAAGAAGTAATTTTTTTGGTATAACCCACGGTTTAGTTTTATACAAATTATAAAGTATCAAAAATTCGGGGAAGAACCAACGTTCAAGATTTGATATGGGGCGATTTAATATTTCTTCATTCATTCCCATCCAATCCAAAAAACTTTTTTGATTGGATAAATTAATTTCTTGAGCTTGATGAATCGTGAGATAATAAAAAATTTGCTTATTTATTTTATCAATTATTTGATAATTATTAAGTTTATCCTTAGTAAATTTTTTATTACTTTTTGGGCCAGTATCAATATTGATCCAAGCTTCAAGATTTATTTTATTTCTAAGACAAAAATGAATAATTCTCCAATCAAAATATTTTCTCTCCAGATTTTTATCCATATTTCTAATATCATCTTGTACTCGATCATTATTGATAGGGATGATAGGAATATCTTCCATCATATAAAACATATAAAAAGATTTTTGTTTATTTGTGTTTGTGTTGGAATTCGAAAAAACTTCTTTTTTATTTTTTACGTGGAATAACAATTCATAAATTGACGAGTACTTCGTATTTTCAGAATTAATAGATTTATATGCTAATCGATCATATCTATATTGTTTTTTAAAATTCTCTTTTTCATTCAGTAATGAAGTCATTTCAATTTTTTTAAGTTTTTCGTAGTGAAGAAATTTCGTCTTTTTAGATGAGTTACCTAAATCCTTTTTTTGATTCATACAGTGGTGATTGAATCTATTTCGCCATTTTTGTGGTACTAGTCTAGACCATATAATGTGAGAAATATCATATTGATAATGATTACTTAACCAATTTGTCCATTGGTTTATTCCAGAATTCTGATGAATCTTATGTTTTAATTGAGAAAGAAAAAGTTCTTGTGTTCCAACAAAATAACCCCTTATTCCATTCTTAATAAAAGGAGCTGCTCCATTATATTTAAAGATCGATTTTAACTTATAAGAATCGAAATTAAGAAATTGGGTTTGTGCGAGTTTGTAAAAGACATAGGCTTGTGAAAGGTCGGATAAGTCACACAAAGTATTTGCATTTTTATTACTAATATTAGTATTATATAGTGCCTTTTTTATAGTCGAAATAAAACGAATTAAACTTTTATCCGTTTTTTCTTGATTTGTTTCATTGTTGGTAATGTATTTATTAATAATTTTTTTTATTGAATCAAGAAATGGTTGTGTATTGATCCTAAGAATATTAATGATCCACAGAAAGATATCTATGTATATCCTTTCACCGAAAACTTTTATAAAATAATGTGATTTGCGTATTAGTCGAGCATTTTTTCTTTTTAATATCTGCCAAATATTTTTTTGTGATTCCAACCCCTTATCATCATCACTTTTTTTGTTAAAACGAATATTTCGATCCGGAATTCTAAATCCGCCCTTTTTTTCATTTGTAATTTTTTCTATTTGATTTATGATCGTGTTTGTTCTATCAGTTAGATCCTGTATTTTTTTTTCTGTCAACGAAAAATTTGTCCAATTCCGAGGTATAGTTTCAATGGACGCTGGTATAGTTTCAATGGACGATTCATGAATCATTAGATTACTTACTATCAAATCTTTTTTAGTTTTACTCAATTCATCTACTTTTCTTTTTCGCAATCCAAATAATAGAATTGGATTCATTTTTGATAGTTCTTTTTTTATTTCTTTTAAAAACAGAATCCTTTTAATGACCCGTTTTTTTATTTCTTTTGAAACATTTAGAAACAACCTTGTTTTTTCTTTAAAGATTCTTAGAATTAGAAAGCATTTCTTTTTCAATTTTCTAATTTTTCTTTTGAATTCTTTAAAAATGGGTTCCAAAAATGATTCTTGTTTTCTGGGAGAATCAAAAGGGAATTCCGCTTCCATCCCAAAAATTGTTAAAAAACAAGAATCATTTTTGGAATCTTTCTTTTTCATTGGATCGTTATAAGGGGCTCGTGAGTTCGATCTATGCCAAGGTTTCAAACGAAAAGGAAATAGGATCTTAATCTGAATACCGTCTGTTAACCAGTTTTTCGGAAATTCTTTTTCTGATAATTGAACGCCATTATAGGTACATTTAACATACATTTCTCGATTCCAATCCTTAAAATCCTCGGACCATTCGGGAAATTGAAATAATAGCATACGGGCGGTATTTTTAACTATTATCAACGAAGGCAATATAATATATTTTCTAAGAATCGATTGGGTTACTAATAAAAAACCTCTTATTACTTGAGCAAGTAAAATACTATCCCAGGCTTCTGCTATTTCTATACGTACTTTCTCCTTTCTTTTGACTTCCTCTTTTTTCTCCTCTTCCCTTTTTTTCTCACTTTCTTCTGTGGTTTTCTCTTTAGAGTCCGAAATTTTGAGTTCTGTGTTTGTCCACATACCATTTCTAAAAATTTGGTTTATACGTTCGGAAATATCAAAAGAAAAAAAGGGGGATTTGTCTATTTGGTCCAAAAAGAGGGGGGAATGTACATCTGCCTCAAAGAATTTCCAAGTAACTATTTTACGTCTTTGAGCACGCATAGAGCCTTTAATTAGGTCTCGACGAAAATCCGATTGTTGTGAATAACGTATCAAAGCCACTTCGTCTGTTTGATCAGTATTATTAGTTTCTTGGGTATTACTATAAGTATCAGTATTCTCTTGGTTATCAGTAAAAATAACTACACGTTTTGCTTTTCTTGAGCGAATCTGATGGTTCTCTACCCCACTCTCCTCGTTTTCTCCCTCCTGTTGTTCCAAATCGTTAATTAACTTGTATGACCATCTAGGGATTTTTTTATGTATTTCTTTTAGTGCAATAGATTCTTTTTTTATCGTTTTCTCGTTTGGAAGAGTTGTATCTGTATCAAATAAAAATTTGATAATTTTGATTCTATCTTCTGAATCAATCCTTACTTGTTCATGTTCAGTAACTAAAAAAGGTCTTGTAAAATTGAAACTTGATGTTGATTTTAAAGCAAATTCATTGATTAAGTTCAATAAATAATCCACTTGCTTTGCGCATGCTTTTCTATCAAATAGATTTAGTTTCTGTTCAAATTCTAGACGATTAATAATAAGAAGGATACTATGAATCTTATTTATCAAAAACTTTTCTATATAATTTTTTATAGAA